ATTGCATGTACTGATTCTTCAATACCGACTATCGTAGAATATTCATGTGGTACCTTTTCAGATTTTGCACGTGTAATACATGTTCCTTCTATTTCTCCAAGTAAAGCCCTTCGCATCGCGATACCTATCGTATCTGCTTGGCCTTTCATAAGCGGGGCCAAAATGAAACGGCCATAATAAAGACGCTTACTGTCTGTTCTTGATTCAACACACTTCCACTGTAGTGTCCGAGTGGATACTGCTACTTCCTCTCGAACCATAATAATATTATTCTTTTTTCAGATCATTGAATCATTTATTTCTCTTGAAATCCGTTCAATTCTTATTTCTACACACGTCTTTTTTTAGGAGGTCTACATCCATTATGTGGCATAGGGGTTACGTCACGTACGAAACTTAATAGTATACCACTTCTACGAATAGCTCGTAATGCTGCATCTCTTCCGAGACCAGGACCCTTTATCATGACTTCTGCTCGTTGCATACCCTGATCCACTACTGTACGAATAGCATTTCCTGCTGCGGTTTGAGCAGCAAATGGTGTCCCTCTTCTTGTGCCTCTGAATCCACAAGTACCAGCGGAGGACCAAGAAACCACCTGACCTAGTACATCTGTAACAGTCACAATGGTATTGTTGAAACTCGCTTGAACATGAATAACTCCTTTTGGTATTCTACGCCCACTCTTACGTGAACCAATACGCCCATTCCTACGTGAACCAATTCTTGGTATAGGTTTTGTCATATTTTATCATCTCATAAATATGAGTCAGAGATATACGGATATATCCATTTCATATCAAAACAGATCCTTTATTTGTCCATCGGGTCCTTTAGAAAATCCCTTTTTCTTTTTAGAAAGATTACCCTTGTCTCTGTTTATGTCTCGGATTGAAACAAATTACTATAATTCGTCCCCGCCTACGGATCAGTCGACATTTTTCACAAATTTTACGAACAGAGGCCCTTATTTTCATATTTGTTATTCCTTACCTTAATTCCGAATCTACTCCTTGGAAGAAAATAAGTCTCTTGAAATTTTGAACCTCGAATTGTATTCCCACGAAAGGAATGTTTAAAAAGCCACCTACACCTAATCGTTTGAATCTTTGTTGCGAAGTCTATAAATTATACGTCCCCTGGTTGAATCATAACGACTTACTTCGATTTTTACTCTATCTCCTGGTAGTATCCGTATAAAACTTCGTCGGATCCTCCCCGAAACATAACCTAGAATCAGATCTTCATTATCTAAACGAACCCGGAACATACCATTGGGAAGTGATTCAGTAATTAAACCTTCATGAATCAATTTTTGTTCTTTCATTCCAGGTAACCCCCTTGAAGTATCAACTAATGGAGGAGGAGTGATATTAAACAACCCGTCTTTCCTCTCCTTTTTCACAAATAGGAAGTTACGGATCAACTTCGGATACCAGAAGGATCACCATATATAACACAAAACTTCTCCTCCAATTCCTTCTAGTCGAGCTTCTCGATCTGTCATTATACCTCTAGAAGTAGAAAGAATTACAATCCCCATTCCACCTAAAATCCTAGGAATTCGTTGATAGTTGGAATAGATTCGTAGACCGGGTCGGCTGATACGCTTTAAAATATTTCTATATGTTCCTTTCCTATTTCTTCTATGTCGCAGGGTTGAAACCAAGAAATATTTGTTGTTTTCCCGATGTTTCCTAACGTTTTCAATAAAACCTTCTCGTAGAAGTATTTTAACAACGCTTTCGGTCATATTAGTAGATGCTATTCGAACCGTTCCCTTTTTATCCATGTCGGCATTTCTTATAGAAGTTAATATATCGGCAATAGTGTCCCTACCCATGACGAACTATAATTATTGGTGCCTCCTAATTTTGATATAATCAACATGTTCCGTTTTTTTTTTATGTGAATTTTGGATTCTTTATTTATGAATTATTAAAAGTATATGCGTGAAACACAATCTACTAATTGATCCATTTCAGATACCCTACTATATCATGGTCTCATCTACTAGTATTTATAATACCTCAGGAGCTAATGAGACTATTTTAGTGAAATTCAACTGTCTCAATTCTCGAGCGATCGCTCCAAAAACCCGAGTTCCTTTTGGATTTCCTTCTTGATCAATGACAACTGCTGCATTGTCATCATATCGTATTATCATACCGTTGTCACGTCTGAGTTCTTTACATGTACGTACAATTACAGCTCTGATCACTTCTGATCTTTCGAGAGGCATATTGGGCACTGCTTCTTTTATTACAGCAACAATAACGTCACCAATATGAGCATATTGGTGATTACTAGCTCCTATGATTCGAATACACATCAATTCTCGAGCCCCGCTGTTGTCCGCTACATTCAAATGGGTCTGAGGTTGAATCATATCATTTTTTTTTGAATCTGTTCTTTCAATGCAAAGGTCGAAGGAAAAAAGAAAGAAATATTGTCTGTCCAGAAATAAAGAAATCCGCGATTGTTTTTTTCATCATAAATACCCCTTTGGTTCCACATCCCTATCCTGAAATAATGAATTGCGTTCGTATAGGCATTTTGCACGCAGCTATTTTAATAGCTGCTCTGGCTACAGTTTCCGATACTCCGCCCATTTCATAAAGTATTCGACCCGGCTTAACAACAGATACCCAATATTCGGGAGATCCCTTCCCCGAACCCATACGGGTTTCCGTAGGTCTTACTGTAACGGGTTTGTCGGGAAATATACGGACCCATATTTTTCCACCACGGCGCGCATATCGTGTCATTGCTCGTCGCCCTGCTTCTATTTGTCTAGATGTGATCCAAGCGGGTTCAAGTGCCTGAAGAGCATATCTACCGAAACAAATATGATTGCCTCGATAAGATATTCCCTTCATTCTTCCTCTATGTTGTTTACGGAATCTGGTTCTTTTGGGGTTATAGTTGATGGTTGTTTCTCAACCTCATCTCTACTACAGAACCGGACATGAGAGTTTCTTCTCATCCAGCTCCTCGCGAATGAAACGATTCAATAATATTACAGATACACATGTATTTATTGAATAATACACTAAATCATGGGATTTATTGATATTGAATCTGTCACGTAGGAATCTGTATATCTTGTATATATAGCTAGACGTATATTTCTATATATAGAAGATAATGCCTTTGCTTTATTTTTATAACGAATCCTTGACCTTTACCGAATCGGCCAAAATTTTGCAATTCAATAAGGGTTTCGCGGGCGAATATTTACTCTTTCAATATTTGTTTCATTCGTAGGGTCAACCCATGGCCTCTCAGAATAAATCAATTGGTTCCTGGTTGGTTCCGCCATCCCACCCAATGAATCATTAGGATTCGTTTTCAATAGAATCTTCTGCAGTCACAGGTTCCGTCGTTCCCATAGCTTCTCCATTAATGGCTAGGCCTGAACTCTGCAATGGAGCTCCTCAATTCAAGTTCGTTCCCAAGTCAATCCCCTCAGTCTCTATTGACTCGAGGCTCTTTATTATTGGTATTTTTCCTATGAACCGTATTCATCTAATTATGGACGAATCAGTATTGATGCTTTATCACACTGCCTTTTATGAGATGATTCATAATAGACCATACATATTGGAATCATATACCATTGATATTCTCCTTCTCTCTTTCTCTCGCCCTTCCATTTACCCACATCCCTCTATTTTCGCTTCACAATCCATAATCAGATTGATTTTTCCTTTATGGAAAAAAGATTTCAGTTGCTACAACTATATGATTGACACATCATATAGTGACTGGTTCCTTGGATCTCGATAATACGAAGCAATGAGCTGGTTCTAAGTTCTATAGTTATTAGTTAGGGGCCAGTCCTTTTTTTTTGAATCCCAACTCTAAAGAAAAACCAACGAGTCACACACTAAGCATAGCAATTCTACCAAATGATCAATCCAATTTTTATTCAACCCTATAGAATTAGAATTGCTCATTTTTCATTGAAGGGAAAAAGAATAGTTTGTCGTTTTTTGTTCTATCACTGGATAGAATGGCAAGGAAAGGCCCATTATTGCTCGTCTACAAATATCCAAATTTTGATGCCTAATACCCCATAGATAGTTCGAACTGTATAGGAACAATGATCAATTTTAGCTCGAATGGTTTGTAGGGGAACCCTACCTTCTCTGATCCATTCGACACGTGCAATTTCTTTTCCGTCGATACGTCCTGCAATTTGCACTTGAATTCCTTTTGTATCCGCTTGTTCAGTTAATTCAATAGCTTTTTTCATTGCCTTTCGAAAGGAAACTCTATTCTTTAATTGTAGAGCTATATATTCTGCAAGAATATTAGGTTGTCCATAAGGTTTTGCAACTCTTGTGATAGCAATGTTAAGTCTCCGGTTCACAGAATTAAATCCTTTTTGTACATTGATCTGTAATTCTTCGATTCCTCGTGTTCGACCCTCTATTAACAAATTTGGAAATCCAATATAGATTATGACCTGGATCAGATCGATTTTTTTTTGAATCTCTATATGTGCAATTCCTTCGAAACCCGAGGATATTCTCCTATTTTTTTGTACATAATTCTTGATACAATCTCGTATTTTTTCATCTTCCTGGAGACCTATGGAATAATTTTTTGGTTGCGCGAACCAAAGGGATCTATGCTTTTGGTTTTCCCCACCAAGTCGGAAACCAAGGGGATTTATTTTTTTGCCCATATTTTTCTTCTCTCTCTTTCTCTTTTTTTTCTCTCTCTCTCTCTTTCTCCAAATATCTCTCTATTATAGGATCTTTCCATTGATCCTTTGTTTCTAAATATATATCCTGATCCGTTTTCTTTTTAGAGCTATCCCTCACTACAATAATTATATGACAGGTGGGTCTTTTTATCGGATAACTACGTCCTCGAGCCCGAGGTTTTAACCTTTTCACGATAGTACCCCCATTGACTTCGGCTTTACTAATGACTGAATCAGCTTCGTTGAAACTTTTATTGTGACTAGCATTTGCTGCTGCAGAATAAAC